TTAATATTTAGGGATAGATCTTACCCCCCTTTTTTATCCCCTCAAACAAACCGAAATGATTGAAGTTTTTCTATTTGGAATCGTCTTAGGTCTAATTCCTATTACTTTGGCAGGATTATTTGTGACTGCATATTTACAATACAGACGTGGTGATCAGTTGGACCTTTGATTGAGTAACATTTCTTTTTTTGATTGACCTCCTACAGGGGGGAGGTCAAATTCCAGTTGCAATTCAACTTTGTTTTGTTAAGTTATTTTATTGTGATTCGACATACATAAGATAGACGGAATCACGCTCTGTAGGATTTGAACCTACGACATCGGGTTTTGGAGACCCGCGTTCTACCGAACTGAACTAAGAGCGCTTTCAAAGAAATTTTTTTTCCACTTAACTTCTAACACATCTTACATAAATATAGTATCCAAAAATGAAAGATTATGCCCCGTCGATCTCAATTAATCTCTCGTTACTGCCCATAGGAGAAGTAATAGGTAGGGATGACAGGATTTGAACCCGTGACATTTTGTACCCAAAACAAACGCGCTACCAAGCTGCGCTACATCCCTTTTTAAAATTGTTGTACAGTGTCATTGTACAAAATACCTGTCTTGTTTTCCACATCTTTATTTTCTCCTCTATCTATATAGAACTTTCTTGTCATTTCTTGTTTTTGGTTTCATATAATAAAAGAATTATATACATCTGAAACCCAACCTAACATATAAAAAAGAATGAATATTTATCCGTAATGCTCAGGAAGAAGGGGTCATCTTTTTCTTTTTTAGTGACAGGAAAATCTCATCTATTGGTTCATTGTACATATCCATTTTTGTTAGGAAATCCGCGTAAAAATAAATAAAAATGATCTTGAACTACAGCATCTGACAATATATGTATTACAATAAAGAAGGAGGATTTTCAATGCGAGATCTAAAAACATATCTCTCCGTGGCACCTGTGTTAACTACTCTATGGTTTGGGTCTTTAGCGGGTCTATTGATAGAAATTAATCGTTTATTCCCAGATGCCCTGTCATTCCCCTTTTTTTAATTCTAGTTATTGATATGCGAAGAAATGAAGAAATATAATTCCACATGACGTAACTAAAACCTCGACTCTCCCTTTCAATTCTTTAGAATAGTAAGGAAAGAGAAGGAAAAAGTGTATTGAACCTCATAAAAAATCCGGTAGATCCAAGATCAAATTTGGGAAAACAGAAATAAAATTAAAATGTGTATCCAGTCTAGGGCGGGCTCTACGAAATCATAGCATAGAAAAAAGATACTTAAATGAAATATTGGGATTTAGGATAGAAATAATTGATAGTTAGAAAGAAATTGTATTACTTAATTATTATTCTATTTTGTATTACTTAACTTAATATATACTATATTAATACATATTCTATTAATTAGATAATAAATTAATTAGATAAGATAATAAGAAGAATTACAACGAAATGCTTAGAAATGGAATTTCTAACTAGTAACTTCTATTGATTTTTTTCTTCTTCTTCGGTTCGGATCGAAAATATAAGACTTAAGTTAAGTCGATACAAAATCTAAAGGAGGTTCATGGCCAAGGGTAAAGATGTCAGAGTCAGAGTTATTTTGGAATGTACCAGTTGTGTCCGAAATAGTGTCAATAAGGAATCGCGGGGCATTTCTAGATATATTACTCAAAAGAATCGCCACAATACACCCAGTCGATTAGAATTGCAAAAATTTTGTCGCTATTGTCATAAGCATACGATTCATGGGGAAATCAAGAAATAGATCGAAGGGAACATCATGTGTTCGATCTTTCCAAAGAACAGGACAGGAAGAGTAAGAACTTAACATATATAATATACATAATATATACAAATCAAACCCGATTTTATGTAGATATTCTTTCATGTGTATAGATATATAGTATATGAATGAAATAATATATGAATCAAAGCCTATTTCGGTTGGATCCGAAATGAATAAATAAATAGAACTTTAGAGATAAGGAATAAACCATGGATAAATCCAAGCAACCTTTTCGTAAATACAAGCGATCCTTTCGTAGGCGTTTGCCCCCAATTGGATCGGGGGATCGAATCGATTATAGAAACATGAGTTTAATTAGTCGATTTATTAGTGAACAAGGAAAAATATTATCTAGACGAGTGAATAGATTGACCTTGAAACAACAACGATTAATTACTATTGCTATAAAACAAGCTCGTATTTTATCTTTGTTACCTTTTCTTAATAATGAGAAACAATTTGAGAGAGCTGAGTCGATCCCAAGAACTACTGGTCCTAGAACCAGAAATAAATAGGCATACTCCTCAATTGACTCAAAAATACAATTGGAACTCAAGCTCAGATTGATGTTTTGTTTGAAAAGGCCTAGAATCCTGATTTGATTCTTGTGTTATAATATAAGAAACAAAAATGGGGGAGAAGAATAAATATTTTTTTTTATTGAAACATGTTCGTTCATTTCTACTACTTATCTTAATTTATTTTTATTCTATATCTTCCCGGAGTTCATTCTCCGGGGAATTCCCTTTCAATCATTCCTGTATATTACTTTTGAATCTCCTTTATTTGATAATTTTATTGGAAATCATGTAAAGACAATTCTTATTTGATATAGCTATTTGCGCAAGTATTTTACGATTAAGAAGCAATTGCTTCTTGTACAGATTGTGTATTAATATACTATAACTATAGAATACCTTATTCTCACGAGTTACTGCGTTTATCCGAGTGATCCACAAACGACGAAAATCCCTCTTTTGTCTGCCTCTATCTCGATGAGAGGAAACCAAAGCTCTCATTTTCTGTTGAGTAATCGTTCGAGTAAGTCTTGAATGAGCCCCTCTAAAGGTTGATGCAAATAAACGAATTTTTGTTCGACGTCTCCGAGCTGTATATCCTCGTTTAACTCTGGTCATTGAATCAGATTAAAGCTTAATGAATAACTAATTGATTTCTCTTCTTTCAGTCATCCTTTTCCCCTTCCCCGGTCGATTAATAACAAAACGGATTATTCCGATATATAAAATATCAATTCCAATGGCTTTTGCTACTATGACCTTCCCAACCACGATTTTGTATTCTATTCCTTCCAGTTATTTCACTGGAAATAAGAAATTAGAACGATACTAAATAAAAAAAAAATAGTGGGTTCCATCGTTTCTATGGTTACCTCTTAAACGGTGAGGTCCTCTCTATACACCGGAGCCTCTTCTTTCATTTAATCAAATGTTATTGTTAACTTGTATAGTTCACACTCTTTGGCTCTACCTATCTACAGTAATAGCTCTTTTCACAAAAAGAGTTATCCATACAGTGACGGCATTTAATTATGAAAGTTGGCTAGGTAGCTGACCCTGTTAGTCCGTTCTTTCAAGAAAAGGAGCATAACCTTTTTGCTTCTTATGTTATGATACCATTTCCTCCGCTTAATGGATAACCATTTGCTACCAATGGGGAATTGCTTCTTATTTCAAATCTAGATGATTGGATTTGCACCAATGGAAACCATAAATTCCATATACAATATGGGTATATGATAGATCTTCTCTATCTATCCTATTCATTGGTACCGGTCATTGATACTGAAAAAATTGTCTCATTTGTTCGAACTTATGATCTGAACGAGTCGCACATACACCCTAGTACATGTTCCTCGACGCTGAGGACATCCTCTAAGAGCGGGAGATTTTGTAACATTTCTTATTGGCTGTCTTGTGTTTCTAATAAGTTGTTTAATAGTTGGCATGTCGTATGTATATATATGTATATATAGAATAAAATGGGTTGGTTTAGATCGATCTTAACCTGATGATTGATCATCATGAATTATTTCTATTCAATATCAAATCACAGAAAATTTGAATTATGGTTTGAAATAAAATAGATTTATACGAAATCCCCAGTATTTTCATTTTCGACCGCTACAAGATCAACAATGCCATGAGTTTGGGCTTCTGTTGCTGACATAAAAACATCCCTTTCCATATCCTCGGATACAACCCATAAAGGGTTGCCCGTTCTTTGTACATAAACCTTTGTTAGGGTTTCGCGAAGTTTCAGTAGTTCTTCCGCTTCCAGGATAAATTCCCCTGCTTGTGCCTCATAAAAAGAACTAGCAGGTTGGTGAATCATAACCCTGATGATATTGATATAACATCATGAACGGTTCTTTTATCTCGCATGATTGGGCTAAACTAAAGTAGGGGATAAAAAAATAACAAGAAAAAAAAATCAAATAGAATTGAATAACCGTACAGGCATCTTTTGTTCATTGCATACGGCTCTGCAATGGAATTGACCCTTTCTTCTCTTCTATTCTAGCGAAGAAAGAAATAGAATCCATCTAATCCAGATCGTTGAATGATCCATTTACCACCCTTCCTTTCATAGAAGTAAAAAAGAATACTATGATGGTTCTGTTACTTTATATATTTATCTCGTCTGTGATTTAGCAATCCCAAAGTTTCTTTTTGATACGATCAAATAAGTCAAAAATGATCTTTTTTTTTTTCATTTTTGTACTCTTTCTTTCATAGCATAAGTATCAGAAAGAGACTTCTGGTGTGGAAGAAAAATGGTTTGTGACGCTGAAATGTACTCCCGACACATAAGATCAAATCGGAAATAACCTTTATTTCATACTACTATCTCGATACAAAATCTCATGTTATGAAAAAACAATAATGGTTTGTTCATATCGAACCCGAAGTGCCATGCTATTATTACTTATAATTTTCTTTTATAATCAATGTGGCGAAGGCATAGTCTTCTTTTTTTTCAATCAAATAAAAACTCATTGGCGCCAAGCGTGAGGGAATGCTAGACGTTTGGTAATTTCTCCTCCGACCAGAATAAAAGATCCCATTGACGCGGCTAATCCCATGCATATCGTATGCACATCAGGTGACACAAATTGCATAGTATCATAAATGGCTATTCCTGGTATTACCCATCCGCCGGGAGAGTTTATAAACAAATAAAGATCCCTAGTACCATCTTCTATACTGAGATATACCATGAGACCAACAAGTTGATTCGAGATCTCGCTATCAACCTCTTGGCCTAAAAAAAGTAATCTTTCTCGATAAAGTCGGTTGATTAGGACAAAATTGCATCCCTTAGGAACCGTACGTGCACCTTTGGATACATACGGTTCAAAAAAAATTTGTGAAAAAGAAAAAAAAGAATCAATGTGTTGATTCCAGCTTTATTTCTTTTTTTTATGTAACAGGTTTTCTTAATGAAAGGTCTTCTATTAAAAAAAACGAGATGAGTTTAGGCTCCCTTCCCTCTAAAAAAAAAAGAGATTACTGAACTTATTAAACTAACCTATCATTGATGTATTGTTTCATCGATATTAAAATCACGATGTCATTGTCTTGTTCCTGAATGGGTCCTTTCAATTCTTTTAGGTTCATGGTCTACCCCGGGAAAAGATCTGTCCGAATTCTATTTGCACATATAGGACAAATGGTCTCAGTACCATTTTTTTGTTATGACTTCCCTTTTTTTTTGTCTTGCTTTCCCAAAACTATTTGATGTATTCATCATACTATTCCGTTGGTCGGCAATTTGGGATCACTACTATCACTACTATAGTAATAGTAGGTATAAAGTAATAGTAGGTATAAGAATCATTTATGATACAAGTGGTAATCATACATATATTATATTAACAATTTGTTATCGATTTGGTATTTTCTGAACGGAGCCTGGATACTTTATTTTATCAGTCCAAGTAAACCATAAATTCTTCTAAATTGATAATATTGATCCCCAATATAAAATAAATTGATCTAATTGCACTTCACGCTCCGAATGATTGATTGATGCCTCACTCAATACAATATCTCTTGGGCGAAACAGAGGATATCTCGATCAGGGGAGAGAACGGGTAAATCCCATATGACCCAATATGTCTGACAAGTCGCACTATATGTCAACCCAAACCGCATCTTCCTCTCCAGGACTCCGAAAAGGTACTTTTGGAACACCAATGGGCATTAAATTAAAGAAAAAAATTTAGTACTATACTTCACTTTAATATGGAAACGTAACAATCAATGGTTTATTGTCTTCATCCCTTTTTTCTCTTTATTCTATTTGATACATAGATTGGAAAGTTTATAGAGTAAGACAGAATGAATAAAGAAAAAATTTGAACGAAGAAATCGATCGTTCGAATGATAAACAAGTATCTATCCATTCGTTCCCCAAAAATGGGACCAATCCTCCCATTGCGTATTGGTACTTATCGGGTATAGAATAGATCTGCTTCTCTTTGTTCTTACGAACAAAATTGTTCCGTTATTTTCACGTTATTTTCAATGGAATGGAATAAATATTAATCCTTTCCGATACGGAATCTACTGAAAAGGTTAGGTACATGGTTAGTATATATATATAGTCTTTTCCAATGCGATAAAATAAAGTGGCATAGTGTCTATTTTTCTTTGATAAAGAGGTATTTCCATGGGTTTACCTTGGTATCGTGTTCATACTGTCGTATTGAATGATCCCGGTCGATTGCTTTCTGTTCATATAATGCATACAGCTCTAGTTTCTGGTTGGGCTGGTTCGATGGCTTTATATGAATTAGCGGTTTTTGATCCCTCTGATCCCGTTCTTGATCCGATGTGGAGACAAGGTATGTTCGTTATACCCTTCATGACTCGTTTAGGAATAACCAATTCGTGGGGCGGTTGGAGTATTTCAGGAGGAACTATAACAAATCCGGGTATTTGGAGTTATGAAGGTGTGGCAGGGGCACACATAGTGTTTTCCGGTTTGTGCTTCTTGGCAGCTATCTGGCATTGGGTATATTGGGACCTAGAAATATTCTGTGATGAACGTACGGGAAAACCTTCTTTGGATTTGCCCAAGATCTTTGGAATTCATTTATTTCTCTCAGGGGTAGCTTGCTTTGGCTTTGGCGCATTTCATGTAACAGGTTTGTATGGTCCTGGAATATGGGTGTCCGATCCTTATGGACTAACTGGAAAAGTACAATCTGTAAATCCAGCGTGGGGCGCGGAAGGTTTTGATCCTTTTGTTCCGGGAGGAATAGCCTCTCATCATATTGCAGCGGGTACATTGGGCATATTAGCAGGCCTATTCCATCTTAGTGTTCGTCCGCCTCAACGTCTATACAAAGGATTACGTATGGGCAATATTGAAACTGTACTTTCCAGTAGTATCGCTGCTGTTTTTTTTGCAGCTTTTGTTGTTGCTGGAACTATGTGGTATGGTTCAGCAACTACCCCAATCGAATTATTTGGTCCTACTCGTTATCAGTGGGATCAGGGATACTTTCAGCAAGAAATATATCGAAGAGTTAGTGCCGGGCTAGCCGAAAATCTTAGTTTATCGGAAGCTTGGTCTAAAATTCCCGAAAAATTAGCTTTTTATGATTATATTGGTAATAATCCGGCAAAGGGGGGATTATTCAGAGCAGGCTCAATGGACAATGGGGATGGAATTGCTGTTGGATGGTTAGGACACCCCGTCTTTAGAGATAAAGAAGGGCGCGAGCTTTTTGTACGTCGTATGCCTACTTTTTTTGAAACATTTCCGGTAGTTTTGGTAGATGAAGACGGAATTGTGAGAGCTGATGTTCCTTTTAGAAGGGCAGAATCAAAGTATAGTGTTGAACAAGTAGGTGTTACTGTTGAGTTCTATGGTGGCGAACTTAATGGAGTAAGTTATTCTGATCCTGCTACTGTGAAAAAATATGCTAGACGTGCCCAATTAGGTGAAATTTTTGAATTAGATCGGGCTACTTTGAAATCCGATGGTGTTTTTCGTAGCAGTCCAAGGGGTTGGTTCACTTTTGGGCATGCTACGTTTGCTTTGCTCTTCTTTTTCGGACACATTTGGCATGGCGCTAGAACCTTGTTCAGAGATGTTTTTGCTGGTATTGATCCAGATTTGGATGCTCAAGTGGAATTTGGAGCATTCCAAAAACTTGGAGATCCAACTACAAGGAGACAAGTAGTCTGATACGACATTGTTGTGGTATCTTTCGCCTCTATTTTTTTTTTATTTGACATTGGGTATCAGAGAAATCTTGACTTGAATCACCTTTCTTTGACTTTTTTTCTTTCTTTATATGATATGATAAATGATCCCAAATGAATAGGTGTGGAAGCTATAATTGTAAACCACGATCGAATCCATGGAAGCATTGGTTTATACATTCCTTTTAGTCTCGACTTTAGGGATAATTTTTTTCGCTATCTTTTTTCGAGAACCACCTAAGGTTCCGACTAAAAAAATGAAATAACCTTTCGAAATAATTTAATTGAAGTAATGAGCCTCCCATATTGGGAGGCTCATTACTTCAACTAGTCCCCGTGTTCTTCGAATGGATCTCTTAGTTGTTGAGAGGGTTGCCCAAAAGCGGTATATAAGGCGTACCCAGTAAAGCTTACAAGTAAACCGGATATGGAGATGGCGACTAGGGTTGCTGTTTCCATTTTTAGATAATTTCAAGATCACAATGGATCTACGATAAGATCGTTTATTTACAACTACAACGGAATAGTATACAAAGTCAACAGATCTCAACCAATCATTAAATAGGATTTATGGCTACACAAACCGTTGAGGATAGTTCTAGATCTGGGCCAAGACGAACTACTGTAGGGGATTTATTGAAACCATTGAATTCGGAATATGGTAAAGTAGCTCCGGGATGGGGGACTACACCACTTATGGGGGTCGCAATGGCTCTATTTGCGATATTCCTATCTATTATTTTGGAAATTTATAATTCTTCCGTTTTACTGGATGGAATTTCAATGAGTTAGGTTTATAAGAACTATGAAGTCCTAGTCTTTCAATCAAAGAAAAAATTACTTTAGACTTGGATTTCTAGACCATTCTATTCTGGTAGTTCGACCGTGGAATTTTTTTGTTTCGGTATTTCCGGAATATGAGTGTGTGACTTGTTATAATTGATCCTATTGATAATACATAGAATGGACCTGTTATCTCTATCAAGATGATTCTACCTCGTCGGATATTTATTCTAGTATCTGGAGCACGGAATATATAGAATAGATCAAGAAAAGAAATATTTGAACTATGATTCATACCTACTATTTATTCAGACCTCGCAACCGGACTCAAAAAAAATTCAAATAGGTATTTCCTAAATCAAACGAATTTTATTCCTTCAGATTTATTTTGACCGAAGGATAACTCTTTCTCTAGATTTTGTTGAGTCATTACATCCATTCATTCAATAAGTGATCATCAAAGGTTCTTACTCAGAGAACCTTTGAGTTTAGCTTGAGGCTAAATCATCGTGGTTCTAGTATGAATCTGAGGTTTCAATTGATTCATAGGGTCTCAACAAGAGAATTCCTATCAATAGTAAAACAAGAGTAAATCCGCAGTACGCACAAAAAAAAAAAAACAATAAATCAAATAACAAATAAAAAATAGGGAAGAGAAGATTCAAGAGGCCTGTAACGATCAACATAAAGAAAGACAGATGAGCCAACTTGATATTTTTTGGCATTATCATCACAAAGAAGAGATTCCGGATTTTTGTTACTTCGTATCTTCGAGGCAAATCGAATCAAGTGGTTAATGAAGTTTTTCATTTTCTATTATATATCCGTTGAAATCAGTATTTGTGTGTTTCCGCTTGAGCCGTACGAGATGAAATTCTCATATACGGTTCTCAGAGGGGGGGAGTTCCATTGGGTTACCTATCTCAATAAAGTATACGATTGGTTTGAGGAACGTCTTGAGATTCAGGCGATTGCAGATGATATAACTAGTAAATATGTTCCTCCTCATGTCAACATATTTTATTGTTTAGGGGGGATCACACTTACTTGTTTTCTAGTACAAGTAGCTACGGGTTTTGCTATGACTTTTTACTATCGTCCAACCGTTACAGAGGCTTTTTCCTCTGTTCAATACATCATGACTGAGGCCAACTTTGGTTGGTTAATCCGATCAGTTCATCGAT